ATATGCATAAAAAAACAAAATAGTTTATTTAGCTCTTTCATGCCTACTATAACTAGTTATTTCGGTTTTCTACTAGCAACTTTAACTATAACCTCAGGTCTATTTATTGGTCTGAGCAAAATACGATTTATTTGAAATAAATCAAATTGTAGTATTCCGTCTATTCTTTAGTTCATTAACGTGTCAATTTCGAATTCTTGGTTATTGAGATTTTTGGGCAATATAGATTAATATTTAAGGATAGATATTACCTCTCTTTTTTTTCTTTTCAAACAAATTGAAATGATAGAAGTTTTTCTATTTGGAATCGTCTTAGGTCTAATTTCTATTACTTTGGCTGGATTATTTGTAACTGCCTATTTACAATACAGACGTGGTGATCAGTTGAATCTTTGATTAATTAACACTTTGTTAATTTGTTAATTTGACCTCCTGTGGATTAAAGAAAGTAGGAGGTCAAATTTAGATTGCTGTTCTCTTTTTTCCGAACAATTTTTGACTTAAAAAAAAAAATAACAGAATCACGCTCTGTAGGATTTGAACCTACGACATTGGGTTTTGGAGACCCACGTTCTACCAAACTGAACTAAGAGCGCTTTTCTTATCACAAAAAAAAAATAAGACTGGAAAGAAAAATATTCTTTTTTCTTTTTAACTCCACCACGTCTTCAATGCCTATGTTATCAATATTATCATATAAGATATGATAACAATTCAAGATTAGATATGTCCAATTTGAAGTTATTTCAATTGACCCTTTGTTATTACTCAAAAGTGAAACAAAAAGAATAGGTAGGGATGACAGGATTTGAACCTGCGACATTTTGTACCCAAAACAAACGCGCTACCAAGCTGCGCTACATCCCTTTCAATTGCCCTACAATGTCATTGTAGAGAATCCCCGAATTGTTTTCTATATACGTATTTCATTTTCTTTATTGATTGAGATATCCAACTTATCTTGTCATTTCTTCATCTCATATCATATAACATATACTAATAATGAACTTATAGACATGTGCAAAATAAAATAGAAAACTCGCCATAAATTTGGCAAATGCTTGGGCAGAAAGAGGTGTATTTTGTTCTTTTCATTACTAATAAAAAAAAAAAAAAATCTCATCGATCAAATCCTTGTAGATTTCAAATTGAATTAGGAGTTTCACGTACAAAACAAAAAAAGGGTCCCTTAATCACATATAAACCAAATCATATATGTATTATATGTATTACAAGATCAATTCTTTATTAGAATTCCAATAAAGAAGGAGAATTTAAAATGCGAAATCTAAAAACATATTTATCCGTGGCGCCAGTAATAAGTACCCTATGGTTCAGTTCTTTAGCAGGTCTGTTAATAGAGATCAATCGTTTTTTCCCGGATGCGTTGACATTCCCCTTTTTTTCATTCTAATTATTATTATTAACACAGGGAGTGAGCAAGATTAGAGAAATATCTGTGAATACTACCTCCCCTCTTTTTTTATTTGAATAAGTTCGAAAAGAAAAAAAAAAATAAAAGTAAATTCTCCCCTCAGCGAACCTCGTAACTTGGGGCTTAAAGGAAATTACCTTCAATGAAATTAAGAGAACAGAAGTGCAAATGTGGTTTGGCCAACAGTATCATACAAGATGTTTAACTAAAATTTAAATATTGTACTGCAATTTGAATCGAAACTTCTAATGTAAATTAGACATGTACATGTATTTCGTCGTATAGAAAAAAGTGCATTTAGTTAGTTGTACACCCCCTGCATTTCACTTTACTCACTTTATTCTATACATTCACTTAGATATACTTACTATAATCTAATTTAGATTATTGTAGTACTTATTTTGACTATATTGGTTGCAAAAAAATGTCTCATAACTAGATTTGGAGTTAGCAACTTCTATTTTTTGCATTCCTTTCTTGGTCGTTTCGGATCGCAAAATAAAAGAGTTTTTTGAATAAAAAAACCAAAAGGAGGTTGGTTCATGGCCAAGGGTAAAAAAAAGGGTAAAAAAAAGAGTAAAGATGTCCGAGTACAGGTTATTTTGGAATGTACCAGTTGTCTTCGAAACAGCGTTAATAAGAGATCAACAGGTATTTCCAGATATATTACTCAAAAGAATCAACACAATACGCCCAGTCCATTGGAATTGAGAAAATTCTGTCCTTATTGTTACAAACATACAATTCATGGAGAGATAAAGAAATAGATGGAATCGATTATCTGCATGTCACCTTTACAAATACAAAAGAAAATATTAATATATCATATGTTAATACATGTTTAAATATCAAAATATAAACAAGCAAAATTTGATTTCTTAATTATAAATAATTATAATTAGTCAATCTGGTCGAATGAAATCGAATTTTCGAAATATCCAAAATAACGGAGAAACAAACTATGGATAAATCCAAGAAGTCTTTTCGTAAGCCCAAGCAGTCTAAGCCCGAAGAGTCTAAGCCCGAAGAGTTTAAGCCCGAGTCTAAGCCCAAGCAGTCTAAGCC